TTTTCTTAGATTTCAAAAAATCATATCAATTCTGATTTCTACACACGCCGCTTAAGGGGCGGCCTACATCCATTATGTGCAATTGGGGTTACGTCACGTATGAGACTTAATCGTATACCACTTCTACGAATAGCTCGTAATACTGCATCTCTTCCGGGACCAGGACCCTTTATCATGACTTCTGCTCGTTTCATACCCTGATCCACTACTGTACGAATAGCATCTCCTGCTGCGGTTTGAGCAGCAAACGGTGTCGCCTTTCTTGGTCCCTTGAATCTACAAGTACCAGCAGAGGACCAATAAACCACTTGACCTCGCACATCTGTAACAGTAACAATAGTATTATGAAATCCTGCTAAAACATGAATCACTCCTTTTGGTATTCTGCGTACACTCTTACGTGAACGCGAACCAATACGCCCCCACCTACGTGAACCAATTCTTGGTCTAGTTTTTCTCATACCTTATGTTGTCATCTCATAAATATGAATCAAAGATATACGGATATATCCATTTCATACCAAAACGGATCCTTTATTTGTCCATCGGGTCCTTTAGAAAATCCCCTTTTCTTTTTAAAAAGATTATTTTTGACAAAATTTATGCCTCGGATTGAAACAAATTACTACAAGTCGTCTCCTCCTACGGAGCAGACGACATTTTTCGCAAATTTTACGAACAGAGACTCTCTTTTTCATTTGATTCCTTACCTTAATTCCGAATCGACTCCTTGTAAGAAAATAAGTCTCTTGAAATTTTGAACTTCGAATTGTATCTCCACGAAGGAATGTTTAAAAAGTCACCCATACCTAGTTCTCCGAATCTTTCTCTTTCTCTTTCTCTTTCTCTTTTTCTCGTTTTGGCAGCCTGAAAATGATACGTCCCCTGGTTGAATCATAAGGACCCACCTCTATTTGAACTCTATCTCCTGGTAGTATCCGTATAAAACTTCGTCGGATTTTCCCCGAAATATAACCGAGAATCAGGTTTTCATCTTTATTCTCTAAACGAACCCGAAACATACCATTTGGAAGCGAGTCAATAATTAAGCCTTCGTAAATGGTTTTTTTTTCCCTCTCGTCCATGTTGGGTACACCCTCCCCTCAAATGAAAATCATAAAAAAATAAGTGATCGAAACTACCAAAATAAAGGAAGAAAAGGTAAGTGATACTAAACTACCAAAATAAAGGAAGAAAAGGTAAGTGATACTAAACAACCTGTTTTTCTTCTCTTTTTTCATAAATAGAGGAAGTTGCGGATCCAATTCGGATACCAGAAGGATCACCATATATAACACAAAACTTCCCCTCCAATTCCTTCTAGTCTAGCTTCTCGATCTGTCATTATACCTCGAGAAGTCGAAAGAATTGCCATCCCCATCCCGCAACAAATTCTAGGAATGCATTGATAGTTGGAATAGATTCGTAGACCGGGTCGGCTGATACGCTTGAAAATCTTTCTATATGTTCCTTTCCTATTTCTTCTATGTCGCAGGGTTGAAACCAAGAAAGATTTGTTGTTTTCCCGATGTTTTCTACTGTTTTCAAGAACACCCTCGCGTAGAAGTATTTTCACAACGCTTTCAGTGATCTTAGTCGATGCTATTCGAACCGTTCCTTTTTTATCCATGTCGGCATTTCTTAGAAAAGTTAATATCTCTGCAATAGTGTCCCTACTCATGTCGAACTAGAATTATTGGTGCCCCCCAGTTTTGATATAATCAACGTGTTCCGCTTTTTTTTTTATGTGAATTTTTCGTTATTTCTTTACGAATTATTTAAAGTATATGCCTGAAACACAATCTACTAGTTGATCTATTTCAGATAACCGACTATATCATAGTCTCATCTACTAGTATTTAGAATACTTCAGGAGCTAATGAGACTATTTTAGTAAAATTCAATTGTCTCAATTCTTGAGCGATTGCTCCAAAAACTCGAGTTCCTTTTGGATTTCCTTCCTTATTAATGACAACTGCTGCATTGTCATCATATTGGATTATCATACCGCTGTCACGCCGGAGTTCTTTACGGGTACGTACAACTACAGCTCTGATCACTTCTGATCTTTCGAGAGGCATATGGGGCAATGCCTCTTTGATTACAGCAACAATAACGTCACCAATATGAGCATATCGGCGATTACTAGCTCCTATAATTCGAATACACATCAATTCTCGAGCCCCGCTGTTGTCCGCTACATTCAAATGGGTCTGAGGTTGAATCATATCATTTTTTTTTTTTGAATTGAATCTCTTCTTTCAATGCCAAGGTAGAAGGAAAAAAGAAAGAAATATTGTCTGTCCAAAAATAGAAATAAAGAAATCTAAATCTGCGATTGTCTTTTTCATCACAAATATCCGGTTCCACATCCCTATCCCGCAATAATGAATTGCGTTCGGATAGGCATTTTGTATGCAGCTATTGAAATAGCTGCTCTGGCTACCGTTTCGGATACTCCACCCATTTCATAAAGTATTCGACCCGGTTTAACAACAGATACCCAGTATCGGGGGGATCCTTTCCCCGAACCCATACGTGTTTCCGTAGGTTTTACTGTCACGGGTTTGTCGGGAAATATACGTACCCATATTTTTCCACCACGGCGCGCATATCGTGTCATTGCTCGTCTCCCCGCTTCTATTTGTCTAGATGTGATCCAGGCGGGTTCAAGTGCCTGAAGAGCATATTTCCCGAAACAAATATGATTTCCCCGATAAGATATTCCCTTCATTCTTCCTCTATGTTGTTTACGGAATCTGGTTCTTTTTGGGTTATAGTTGATGGTTCTTTCTCAATCCCATCTCTACTGCAGAACCGGACATGAGAGTTTCTTCTCATCCAGCTCCTCGCGAATGAAACGATTCAACAATATTACAGATACACGTGTATTTTTTGAAAAAATACACTAAATCGTGGGATTTATTGATATTGAATCTGTTACGTATGAATCTGTATATCTTATATACTTGATGTATACGGCTATATAGATCTTTCTATATTTCTCTATATTTCTCTATTTCTGTATAGAAAGTATAGAAAAAAGAATCCCTTTCTTTTTTTTTTTGTTTCTTACGAATCCTTGACCCTTACCGAATCGGCTAAGAATTTGCAAATCAATAAGGGTTTCGCGGGCGAATATTTACTCTTTTCATATTTGCTTCATTCGTAGGGTTAACCCATCGCCTCTCATAATAAATCAATGGGTTCCCGGTTGGTTCCGCCATCCCACCCAATGAATCATTGGGATTCCGTTTTCCATAGAATCTTCTGCAGTCACAGGTTCCGTCGTTCCCATAGCTTCTCCATTAATGGCTAGGCCTGAACTCTGCAATGGAGCTCCCCAATTCCAATCCGTTCCCAAGTCAATTTCCTCAGTCTCTATTGACTCGAAGCTCTTTATTATTTGTATTTTTTTTCTATGAATCGTCTCATTATGGAAGAATCCATATTGATGCTTTATCACACTGCCTTTTATGAGTATGAGATGGTTTATAATAGACCATACATATTGGAATTCTATACCGTTTGGATTCTCCTTCTCTCTTTCTCTCATCCTTCCATTTACCCACATCCCCCTATTTTCACTTCACAACCCATAATGAATGAGATGAGATTTTTCATTTATGAAAAAAAAAAAGATTTCAGTTGCTACTACTATATGATTGACGCATCATATAATAACTGGTTCCTTGGATATCGATAATACAAAGCAATGAGCTGGTTATAAGTTCTATAGTAGTTATTAGTTAGGGTACAGTCCATTTTTTGGGTTCCCAACTCTAAAGAAAAACCAACGAGTCACACACTAAGCATAGCAATTCTACCAAAAGTTCAATCGAATTGTTTATTCAACCTTATAGAATTCTAATGGCTCATTTTTCATCGAGGGTCAAAAGAACAGTTTGTCATTTTTTGTTCTATCACTGGATAGAATGACAAGGAAAGTCCCATCATTGCTCGTCTACAAATATCCAAATTTTGATTCCTAATACTCCATGGATAGTTCGAACTGGAAAGGAACAATGATCAATTTTAGCTCGAATGGTTTGTAGGGGAACCCTACCTTCTCTGATCCATTCGACACGTGCAATTTCTTTTCCGCCGATACGCCCTGCTAATTGCACTTGAATTCCCTTCGTATTTACTTGTTTAGTTAATTGAATAGCTTTTTTCATTGCCTTTCGAAAGGAAACTCTATTTTTTAATTGTAGAGCTATATATTCTGCAAGAAAATTAGGGTGTCTATAGGGTTTTGTCATTTTTGTGATAGCAATGTTAAGTTTTGTGATAGCAATGTTAAGTTTCCAGTTCACAGAATTCAATCCTTTTTGTACATTGATCTCTAATTCTTTGATTCCTCGCGTTCGACTCTCTTTTAATAATTTTGGGGATCCCATATGGATAATGATCTGAATCAGATCGATTTTTTTTTGAATTTCTATATGTGCAATTCCTTCAAAAACCGAGGATATTCTCCAATTTTTTTGTACATACTTCTTGATACAATCCCTTATTTTTTCATCTTCCTGGAGACCCAGAGAATAACTTTTTGATTCTGCGAACCAAAGGGAGCGATGCTTTTGGTTTTCCCCAAGTCGTAAACCGAGTGGATTTATTTTTTGACCCATATTTTTGTTCTCTCTTCCTCCCTTTCTCTAAATATTTCTCCATTATAAGATATTTCCATATATCTTTTGTTTCTAAATAGATATCTTATCCGTTTTCTTTTTAGAGCTATCCCTCACTACAATAGTTATATGACAGGTGGGTCTTTTTATCGGATAACTACGTCCTCGAGCCCGAGGTTTGAACCTTTTCATGATAGTACCCCCATTGACTTCGGCTTTACTAATGACTGAATCGGCTTCGTTGAAACTTTTATTGTGACTAGCATTTGCTGCTGCAGAATAAACCAATTTAAAAATGGGATAAGATGCTCGATAAGGCATTAGTTCGAGTAGCATAAGTGTTTCTTCGTAGGAACGCCCGCGGATCTG